AAGTCCCCCAAAATGGCCCCAAAAGGGCGCCCGCTCGGAGACCCCCCAGGGGGATCCCCGCCCGGTTAGCGGGTCCCGGAGGACCCGGTGACCTTCACGGCAGGCAACTCCTCGAAGGTGTGGTAGGCCGGAGGGGACCCCACCATCCACTCCAAGCTGTTGCCCGTGGGTACCTCGCGCTGCCAGGGGTTGGGCCCGACGCGGCGTTGCCCCACCAGGGTCGCGTACACCACGTAGAAGAACCACAGCGCCCCCACCAAGGACAGGTAGGAACCGTAGCTCGCCAGCGCATTCCACCCCGCGTAGGCGTCGGGATAGTCGGGGATGCGACGGGGCATACCCGCGAGGCCGAGAAAGTGCATGGGGAAGAAGGTCAGGTTGACCCCCAGGAAGAAGAGCCAGAAGTGGATCTGTCCCAGGGTCTCCGGATACTGCAGCCCCGTGATCTTGCCGATCCAGTAGTAGAAACCGGCGAAGATGCCGAACACCGCACCCATGCTCAACACGTAGTGAAAGTGCGCCACCACGTAGTAGGTGTCGTGCAGCGCGATGTCCAGCCCGGAGTTGGCCAGGAGAACGCCCGTCACGCCACCCACGGTGAAGAGGAAGAGGAAGCCCACGGCGAAGAGCATGGGCGTGTAGAGCACCACGCTGCCCCCCCACATGGTGGCGATCCAGCTGAAGATCTTGATGCCCGTGGGCACCGCGATGATCATGGTGGCCGCCGTGAAGTAGGCGCGGGTGTCCACGTCCAAGCCCACGGTGTACATGTGGTGCGCCCACACGATAAAGCCCAGCACGCCGATGCTCAACATGGCGTACACCATGCCCAGGTAGCCGAACACGGGTTTGCGGCTAAAGGTGGACACCACGTGGCTCACGATGCCGAAGGCGGGGAGAATGAGGATGTACACCTCCGGGTGCCCGAAGAACCAGAAGAGGTGTTGGTACAGGATCGGATCCCCTCCACCCGCGGGATCGAAGAAGCTGGTGTTGAAGTTGCGGTCCGTCAGCAGCATGGTGATGGCGCCCGCGAACACCGGCAGGGAAAGCAGCAGCAGGAAGGAGGTGATCAGCACCGACCACACGAAGAGGGGCAGACGGTGCATGCTCAACCCCGGTCCACGCATGTTGAACACCGTGGTGATGAAGTTGATGGACCCCAGGATGCTGCTGATCCCCGAGAGGTGCAGGCTAAAGATGGCCAGGTCCACGGCGCCCCCCGAGTGAAAGGCCAGGGTGGACAGGGGCGGATACACCGTCCAACCCGTGCCCGCGCCCACCTCCACCAGGGCGGAGCTCAGCAAAAGCACCAGGGAGGGCGGCAGCAGCCAGAAACTGATGTTGTTCAGCCGGGGAAAGGCCATGTCCGGCGCACCGATGAGGATGGGCACGAACCAGTTGCCGAAGCCCCCCATGAGTGCGGGCATCACCATGAAGAAGATCATCAGAAAGGCGTGGGCCGTGATGATCACGTTGTACAGCTGGTGGTTCCCCCCCAGGACCTGGTTGCCGGGTTGGGCCAACTCCATGCGAATGAGCATGGAGAAGCAAGTGCCCAGCACGCCCGAGAGCGCCGCGAAGATCAGGTACAGCGTCCCGATGTCCTTGTGGTTGGTGGAACACACCCAGCGGCGGTAGAAGGTGGCCATGCTAGCGGTCTTTCCTTTGCGGAGGGGTCGCCTCCAAACGCGCGAGAGCGCCCTCCAACTGCGCCGCGCGCAGCGAAGCGCCCCCGCGTCCCAGGGCCGCCGCGCAGAGACGGCGCAGGGCGGCACCGGCGTCCCAGGGGCGGGGAGGCGCCGCGCGGAGCGCCGCGGCGCGCGCCTGCAGGGCGTGGTGCACGCGCGCGCGCAGACGCGCTTCGCCACAACCGCGCCCCGCCGCGCCCGCCGCCGCGGTCCAGGTGCGCAGCGCGCCCAACACCGCGGGGGTGCGGTGCGCCTCGCGCCAAGGGGAGGCGGCGCGTTGCCACGCTTCGCGCTGCGCCTCCAGGGCGGCTGCCCACTCGCGCGCCAGGGCGACGCCCCGCGCGCGCAGGGCCTCGCCCAACGCATCCCCCGCACCGTACCACAGGGCACCGCAGAAGAGCGCGAAACACAGCGCGACGAGGGTTTCCTCGTTATACAGCAACAAGTCGAAGGCGTGGGCCAGGGCGATCGAGGCGCCCAGGGAAACCACCCCCAATGCGTTGCGCGACACGGGCGTTCTCCTTACTCGGTCTCCAAGACCTCCATCAGGCGCGCGGTCCAGGCCTCCCCCGCGGGGGGCGAGACCTCCAGCGCGCACCAAGGATGCATGCGCTGGCGCCAGTGGCGCGCCAAACGCGCCTCCAGGTGCCAGGCCAGATAGGCCCCTTGGGCGGGCGCCAGGGCCCCCGCCTGCAGGGCGCGCCACGCGGCGCCTTCCCAGGTACGGCCCTCCTGGACGCAGTGCGCCAGGAACTGCGCGCAGCGTCGCACCTCACCGGCGGCCCCCACGCCCTGGGGCGCGGGGAACCCGGCGATGCGCGCATCCCCCGCCTCGCGGCGCAGGGCACGGTACTTGAGCGCGCGGCTCAATCGGGGCAGAACGCCCTTCACCAGGGCCACGTACAGCGCGCCGAAGCTCGCCAGGAACCACACCCACTGGGGGTAAAAGCCCACCACGTCCAACTGAGGCACGGGGGTTCTCCTTCTTTTCCGCGGAAGCGGAATCCCCCCCTACAATAGGGAGGCGCTCCCGGGACCTCGCCCGGGGTCACCCCTTGAGCAGGTGAATGAACTCCACGGCGAGGGTGCCGCGCACGCGAAAGTACACCACCAACAACGCCAGGCCGATGGCCGACTCCGCCGCCGCCACCGTCAGCACCAGCAGCGAAAAGATCTGGCCCACCTGGTCGTCCAGGTACGCGGCGAAAAACAGCAGGTTCAGGTTGACGGCCAGCAGCAACAACTCGATGGACATCAACATCACCAGGAGGTTGCGTCGATTGAGAAAAATGCCCCACAGGCCCAGCAGGAAGAGGCCCAGCGAGAGCACCAGGCAGTGTACCAGGTCCACGGCGGGATGCTTTTCTTTTCAAGGTGGCAGGATTCGAACCTGCGACCCCCTGTTCCCAAAACAGGTGCGCTGACCCACTGCGCTACACCCTGGCGCGGGGAAAGTGCACCCTACAGGGCTCGAACCTGTGACCCCCAGCTTAGAAGACCGGTGCTCTCTCCCACTGAGCTAAGGATGCGCGGGGAGGAAGCTCGGGGTGGAAAGCGCGCAGCGTCCAGGCTCGAGGAAGCAGAAGGCGCCTAAGCCGGGTTCCGTCCCACCCCGAGGATTCCCCGGGGCGTGGGCGCGCATTCCTCTGGGGTCCCACCGGGGGACCTCCTTTCCCCTCCGCGGGGGGTTTGGCCCGAGACGCCCCGCGTTGCCGCGAGGCGGGACTTGCAGGGTCCTGGCCCACTTTCCCGGAGCTCGTGCTCGAGGGGCGTTACCCCTCCCGCCTTTCGGAGGGAGCCCGGACTTTCCTCACCGAGGCGCTCCGCCCAAGGAGCGGCCGAAGCGCTGGGTGCGCGCGCCGCGCCTTCTGCGTGTGTGTGTCTTTCCCAAAACGTGCCGCGCGGGCATGGATGAAGGGTGAAATTATCTGCCTTCCAAGCAGAGGATATGGGTTCGAATCCCATTGCCCGCAGCCTCGCTCACTTGGTGGAATCGGTAGACACGGTAGACTCAAACTCTGCTCCCTCCGGGGATCTCGGTTCGAGTCCGAGAGTGAGCACAGGTCCCGCCCCTGGAAAAGGACACGCCTCCATGCGCTACATGCCTCGCGTCAAGGCGGGTCGCCGCCTCGGCGGCACCCTCTTCCCCACCCAACACCCCCTGCGCGCCGCCCCCCCGCGACCGCGCGGCGGGCCCGCGGCGCCCAACAGCTATCGGGCGCGCGTGGAAGCGCGACGCACCCTGAAGGCGCTGTACGGGGCCTTGCCCTCGGGACCGCTGCAACGCGCGCTGCGTCAGCTGGAAGGCGACCCCGCCGCGCTGCTGCGCCGCTTGGAGCGGCGTTTGGACGTGCTGGTGTACCGCGCCAATTGGGCCCTCACCCTGCGCGAAGCGCGCCACACCGTCGTGCGCGGGGGCATCCGCGTCAACGGAAGAACCCAGTGCCGCCCCGGCCAGGCCCTCCGCCCCGGCGATCTGTTGCAGGTGGACCCCCGTTGGGCGCCCCGCGTTCTTGCGCGACTGCAGGACAACCTGCGCGAGCGGCGCTTCCTGCAACATCGACCCCCGCACCTGGAGGTGCGGGAGACCACGCTGCAGGCGCTGTTGCTGTTCTCTCCCCAGGAGATGCGCCAACCCTTGCCGCTGCCCCTCCACGCCCTGAAGGCGCGGTAACCGAAGGGCGCGCGGGCCCTCCGGACCCGACCCGTCGAAATGCGCCCCGGAGCGCGCTTCCGCCTTCCTGCGCGGGGGCCCCGCCCTCGATGCCTCGCGCCTCTCACGGGGGGTCGCACTTCGCTGCGCGCCGTCGCGACACGCGCGACCCCCACAAACCTACCTCCAGCCACCCCCCCACCCCCAGGGTTGCGAGGGCTTGCAGTCCCATCTCCGGGGGACAGCACAGGGCACTGCCCAGCGCCGCACCCAGCCACAGGCGCCCCCGCGGAGGAACCTGCGCGCGGTGCAGCGCCGCCATGCCCAGGGGCAGGGCGAAACAGAGCAGGAGGCCCACCACCTGCGCGCGGGCACCCGCCCCCTGCAGGGCGGCCAAGCGCGGTTGAAAGTGCAGCGCCTCCCCTTGAAAGTGCAGGGCCAGGTGGCCCACCAGGGGCCACAGCACGCCCCCCACCAGGGGAAAGCTGCTCGCCCAGGCGAGCAGGCCCCACCGCACCCAGCGGGTCGCGCGCTGCGCTTCCTCGGCGTAGAGGCTGGGGCGGAGAAAGCACAGCGCAACGTACCCCAGGAGGGGGAGGTGCAGCAGCAGGGCCAAATGCAGGGCGAGGCTCAGGTGGGTGCGCAGTGCCTCCGTGGGGTGCAGGAAGAGCACGGGCGGGAGGGGGGCGGGGAGGGTCCCCAGGTAGAGGGCGAGCAGGGCTTCGCCCTGCAGGTACGCCATCCCCGCGGACAGGGCCAGTCCCCCCAGGACGCCACCGGCGCGCCCCCGCAGCTCCCCCCAAACCCGGCGCCAAGGCTCGGATGGAGAGGGATTCGAACCCCCGGTATTTCGCAATACGTCAGTTTTCAAGACTGATACCTTCGACCGCTCAGACATCCATCCCGATGGCGGGAGTAGGACTCGAACCTACATGCTTCAGATCATGAGCCTGACGAGTTACCCATTACTCCATCCCGCGCCGCTCCGCGGTTCGGGGAGCCGTCCCTGGGTACGGCAGGGGTCGAACCTGCGACCCCCGGGTTAAAAGCCCGACGCTCTGCCCCTGAGCTACGTACCCCGTGGCTTGCGGATAGAGGGACTCGAACCCCCACGAATCGCTTCATCAGAACCTAAACCTGACATGTCTGCCATTTCATCATATCCGCGAGAGGGAGGGGAGGGGGAGGGCTCACGCGTCGTAAGCCCCCAGCTTCCCTAGAACACGAAGAGGATCAAGAACGCCATCATGAGCGCGAAAAGCGCGATGGCCTCGGTAAGGGCGAAGCCGAGGATGGCGTACCCGAAGAGTTGCTTGGTCAGCGAGGGATTGCGCGCCACGGCGTTGATCAGCGAGGCGAACACCGTGCCGATGCCCACCCCCGCGCCAGCCAAGGCCATGGTCGCGAATCCTGCGCCGATCAGTTTGGCTCCTTCCACTGGGAAGTTCCTTCTTTTACCCGGTTTGGTTCCTCCGGACGCTCCCAAGGAACGCGCCTCCGGGTGTTCACAGGCGTCGCGCCTTGGGAGGACGACATCCATTGTAGGGAACAGGAGTGCGGTCCTCCACGGAGAGCACCCGAAGTCCCCCTTGCACCAACCCCGCCAAGGAGGCCTCGCGGCCGTAGCCCACCCCCTTGAGCTTGGCGTGCACGCGGTGACAGCCCAATTGCAGCGCGCGCTGCGCGAGGCGTTCCCCCGCCGCTTGGGCACCGTAGCTGGTGGATTTGTGGGCCCCGCGAAACCCGAGGGCGCCGCAGGAGGCCCAGCAAAGCGCTTCGCCCTCGGGCGTCGTGCAGGTGAGAATGGTATTGTTGCGCGTGGTGTGCACGTGCACCACGCCTTCGCCCGTCCAGGAACGCACGAGGCCGATTCCTTTTTCATCGCGTCCTCGGCCCCCGCCCAGGACCTCCCCTATTGGGCGGCCAATCGGCGGCGGGCCGTGCGCGCGTTGCTGTGGGTGCGCTGCCCCCGGCAGGGAAGACCCCGCGCCACCCGCTGGGCGCGGCACGCCCCCGCGCGAAGGAGGCGCGCCTGGGCCTCGGTGCGCTGGGTGCGGCACTCCGCACCGATGGCGTAGGCCGCGTGGACCCACTGGGTCAATCGATCCAACTGCGCCGCCGAGAGCGCCTCCAAGGCGGTGCGAGGCGAGAGACCCAGTTGGGCACACACCCGCACCGCGGAAGCGGCGCCCAGCCCCTCCACCTCCTGCAGGCAGCGCGCCAGGGCGCGACGGGGCGGAAAGTAACGTTCCAACAGATAGATCACGCGGAAATGCCCTTCTTCTAGCGCGTGCGCTTGCCCACCTTGCGCACCACGGGACGCCCTGCCCAGCACACGCCCTTGCCCGTGTAGGGGTTGGGGGGACGGAGCGCCACCAAACGCGCGGCCCACTGACCCAGGGTCGCGGCATCCACCCCCAGCAGGCGCACCTGGGTGGGCGACGGGCACACCGCCGCCAGGGAAGGGGGAAGGGCCACGCGGTAGTCGCAACTGTGGCCGAGGCGCAACCGAAGGTACTGGGCGCCCGGCACGCCCTGGGTCTGGGCGCGGAATCCCACGCCCCGAAGCTCCAGGGACACGAAACAACCGTGCTGCACCCCCGCCACGGCGCGCGCCAAGCGTCGACGCAGGGGAGTCGCCCCCTCCCCGCGCAGTTGGAGGGTGCGGCGCAAGGGCGCCCAACGGTACTGGGTCGCTTCGGGACCCAGGGGAACGGCGCAATCTCCCATGGGGCCCTTCACCACCCAGGCGCCAGCGGTGCGTTGCAAGCGCACGGCGGGCGGGAGAAAGAGCTCGGCGGTGGGCGCATCGCCCGGCGTCCGCCCCGCAGGGGCGGTCAAGGTGCGAATCCCTCGGAAGGTCCGCGTGGGGGTCGGCCTAGAGCTCACCTGGGACGTCTCCTTTTCGAAGCGCAACAGCGAAACCTCGCCCGGACGCGCGCGGTCCAGGCGCAGCGAAACCTCGCCTGGACCCTAGGGTTCCAGGCGCAGCAGGACCTCGCCCCCGACACCCAGCGCGCGAGCGCGGCGCGCCGAGAGGAGACCTCGACTGGTGGAGAGGATCCAGTCGTCGCTCGCCTTGGCGCGCAGCTGACGCTGCGTCCAGTACACGCGACCCCCGGGTTTGGAAATGCGCACCAGGCGGCGCCAGGCAGGAACGCCCGGTGCACCGCGCGCGAGGTGCACCCGAAGACGGGCGCCCTCCAATCGAAAGCCGCGAATCCACCCCTCCTCCTGCAGGACCCGCAGCAGGTCCCAGGCGAAGGTGGAGGGGGGAAGCGACGCGTCGGGGCTCCCGGCACGCACCGCGTGCTGGAGCGCCGTGTACAGGCGATGGGGTGTATCCACGGAACCTTCTCCTTACCCGCTGGCGCGGTGCAGACCGGGCAGCCAGCCCCGCGCGGCCAAATCGCGCAAGGCCATGCGGCTCAGCCGAAAGGCGCGCAGCACCCCGCGACCGCGGCCCGTCCACAGGCAGCGATTGCGCAGGCGACCCGCGCTCCCCGCCCCACCCAGGGTACTCAGCGCATCCTGGGCCCGCAGAGCGCTGGGACCGGGACCCGTCAAGCGCAGGGTCTTCCACACCAGGCGCGTCACCTCGGTGCGACGCAGCGCGCGGCGGCGCCTACGATCGCGACGCAGGGCGTGATGCATGGGGCCTTCCTTTTTCCTGGAGGGGGAGTTGCCAGGCGCTGAGCAGGGGACCGAGCCCCCAGGCGGGGGTCACGCGCACCTCCACATCGGCGCCGGGCCCTCCCCAGCGGCGGGTCTCCTGCGCCTCGAAAAGGCTCAGCCCCGCCCATCCTCCCTGCAGACGGAGGGGCAATCGCCCGGATCCGAGGGAGGCGCGGCGGGGCTGAAACCCATCTTCGCGGGGCCATCGCTCGTGCAGAAGCTGTTCCAATGCCCGCAGGGCGCGCGCACCACGCAGGGTGGTGCGGCCCCCCAGGGGGACGCCCGCGCGCAGGCCGAAGCTCGCGCAGGCGCGGCGCGCGGACAACACCTGGGGGTGCTGCCCCGTCCACAGCTCCAGGGCGAGCAGGGGGGGCAACAGGGCGCGTCGATCCTGCGCCGCCGCCCCTAGGCTGAAGTGCACCGTCACGCGATCCAGGCGTGGGACCTGGTGCAGATGGGCGCATTGGTGCTTCAAGAGCAAGTCGGGACAGATCACCGCCCGATAGTACCAATTCCAACGGTGCATGGACGGGGATTCCTTCTTTCCCTTCAGAGGAGGCTGGAGGCCAGGGAGAGCAGCTTGCGGTGCCCCGCCGCGCGCAACTCCCACCCCAGGGCGCCCACCATGCGGGTCCCCAGGGGTTGTCCCTGGGACGTCAGCAACACCACCCAGGTCTTGGGGCGAGACGCCTGCCCCCCCACGCCCGGTGCGCACCAGGCGCTCCCGTCCCGTCGCGGGGTGAGGCGCGCCTGGCGCACCACCAGGGCGCGATGCACGGTGCCTCGCTTGACCTTGGCGTTGCGCGAAACGGCACACACGGCCACCACCACCTCCTGCCCGAGACGCGCGCGGGGGCGCCCGCGCAGCACTTGGATGCAGCGCACACGCGTGGCGCCGGAGTTGTCGGCCACCTGGGCCTGGGTTCCTACCTGCATGGGAGTGTCCTTCTTCGGTGTACCAAGCGCGTCGGCACCGCCGTGCGGTGCCCCAGCGCCTCCGCCACGCCCTTCGCCCCGTCCAGGGACAGTCCTTCCATCTCCACCAGGACCTGTCCCGCTTTGACGTAGGCCACCCAGCGATCGAAGGCGCCCTTGCCCTTGCCCATGCGCACTTCCGCCGGTTTGCGGGTACGCGGCAACTGCGGAAAGACGCAGAACCAAATCTGCCCCCCGCGCTTGCAGCGGCGGTTGAAGGCGCGACGCAGCGCCTCCAGGGCGGGAGCTTCCAGACGGCCCGCGCGCAAGGCCACCAGGCCGTACTGCCCTCGACCGAGGGTGCAGCGGTTGGCCGCCACGCCCCCCGAGCGACCCTTGTGGGCCTTCTGGGAGCGCCAAGCCTTAGGTGTCCACACGGCGCGCTTCCCCTCTTTCCGGTGCGTACCCGAGCCACACCTTGACCCCCAGGGTGCCCTGGGCCGTAAAGGCCGTTCCGGCCGCGTAATCCAGGGCCGCGTGGAGGCTCTGGAGGGGCGTGCGCCCCCAGCGCCACACTTCGCGGCGCGCCAACTCCGCCCCCTGCAAGCGGCCGCTGCAGCAGCAGCGAAGGCCTCGCACCTGGGGCACCTCCGTCAAAGGACGGAGCACCTGCCGCTGGATCCAACGCCAGGAGCGCTGCTGTTCCAGCGCGCGCACCACCTGTTCGCAGACCCACTGCGCACTCTGGGCGGGGGAAGCGCCGCGCCACACCTGCAACTGCGCGGATCCCCCCAGGGCGCGCTGCAGGGTGCGCTCCACGTGGGTGAGGGAGGTCGCCCCCGGACCGAGCGCGGGACGCGCCCCGGGGGCGCTGGTCCAAGGACGACCCCCGGGGCGCCCCGCGGGATGCAGACGACGGCGCAACCAACGGGCGGACCAGGGCACCGACGCGAGGGTGCGCGCGTGCAGCGCTCCCTCCAGGGTCCAACGCGCGGCCTGCGCCCGCGGGGCACCGGGGTGAAGTGCGGCGGGGGGGACGGGAGGTCGCGCACCTCGTCCGGAGGGCGTTCCCTCCAGGTGAAGGGCGCTCCACAGGCGAAGCTGTCCCGGCGTAAAATGAAGCACCGAACGGCCTGGGCCACATTGGGCGGCGCGCCACACCTGTTCCAGGTACTGGCGCACCTCCAACTGGCGCTTCACCAGTTGCGGTGCGTAGGCCCCACTCCACCCCAGGGTGTCCCAGCTGCGGGACACGCCCAGGCGAAAGGCCACGGGGTGAATTTTGTGGGCCACGGCGTCACTTCTTCTTTCGACGGTGCTGGGGCAGGCGGCGCGTGGCGCGGAACTCGCCCGCCTTGTGCCCGATCATACCCTCCTCCACCTGAAGGGGGTGCCACTGCCGCCCATCGTGCACCTGCAGGCGCAGGCCCACCCAGGACGGCAACAGGGTGGCCCAACGCGCCACCCGCACTGCGGGGGGCGTGGAGGGCGTCCCCCGCACGGCGGGAGTGTCCTTGTCTTGCGATACGGGCGCAGGACCCGCGGGATCCCAGGTGGGTCCCTTCCAATGGGCGCGTGCCACGGGGGTTCTCTCCTTCTCAGCGCAGCGCGGTTCCGTGCTGCAGGCGAAGGTGCACTTCCACGCCCACCCACTCCATCTGGCGCAGACCCTCCGCCAACAGCGCCAAGCGCTGGGGGGAAGCGCTCTCCCAACCGCACCGCACCTGGGCCGTTCGCAGGGCCCAGGTGTCCCGCGCGGTCTTGTGGACGTGGGGGGAGCGGAGCACGCTCCAGCGGCGTCGCCCCGTGGGGGGCGTGCCCAGGCGCGGGGCCTGCAGTCCCAGGGCTTGGGCGCAGCGCAGCGCCTGGCGGAGGGCGCGTTGGAGCGGTGCACCGGGGGTGCCGCGGAGGCGGACCTGGAGCGCCGCGGGCGCGCCGGCCTGGAGCGACGTGCGCATCAACCCGATGTCCTTTTCCCAGCCTGCGCCCGGGGTTGAACCGGGGACCTCTCCCTTACCAAGGGAACGCTCTGCCCCTGAGCTACGCGGGCTGCGGCGGGTGCAGCCCGCGCCCCCCTTTTTTGCTTCCCCCAAGAGAGGAGTGGAGACGGTCGGACTCGAACCGACAGCTTCATGCGTGCAAAGCATGCGCTCTTCCATTGAACTACGCCCCCGCGTCGAAGCGGAGAAGGTGGGATTCGAACCCACGGTACCGCGCAGGCGCGGCACATCGATGTAGCAAACCGACGCCTTCGGCCCCTCGGCCACTTCTCCCTGTCCCGGTGCCCCCGCGTCCTCGGGACCTCGGCCCTCGCCTCAGCAAGGAAGCCCCCTCCATGGCTCTGCAACGCCCCGCGCCCCTCACCAAACTCCAGCACTTCACCCTGAACTTCGGGCCCCAACACCCCGCCGCCCACGGCGTGCTCCGCCTGGTGCTGGAGATGCGCGGGGAGGTGGTGGAACGGGCGGACCCCCACATCGGTCTGCTGCACCGCGGCACGGAGAAGCTCATCGAGTACAAGACCTACACCCAAGCCCTGCCCTACTTCGACCGCCTGGATTACGTGTCCATGATGGCTCAGGAGCACGGCTACTCCTTGGCCGTGGAACGCCTGTTGCGTTGCACGCCCCCACCCCGCGCCCAGGCCCTTCGCGTGCTGTTCCACGAGCTCACCCGCCTGTTGAACCACCTGCTGGCGCTCACCACCCACGCCATGGACGTGGGCGCTCTGACGCCCTTCCTCTGGGCCTTCGAGGAGCGCGAGAAACTCATGGAGTTCTACGAGCGCGCTTCGGGGGCGCGCATGCACGCCGCCTACGTGCGCCCGGGGGGCGTGGCCGCGGACATCCCTTTGGGATTCTGCGAGGACCTCGCGCGCTTCACCCAACAGTTCGCTTCCCGCTTGGATGAGCTGGAGGAGATGCTCACCACCAACCGCATCTGGAAACAGCGCTTGGTGGACGTGGGGGTGGTGTCGGCCCGCGATGCCCTGGCCTGGGGGTTCAGCGGCGTGATGTTGCGCGGCTCCGGCGTGGCCTGGGACCTGCGCCGCACCCAGCCCTACGACGGGTACGAGCACTACGCCTTCGACGTACCCCTGGGTACGCGCGGGGACTGTTACGATCGCTACCTGTGCCGCATGGAGGAGATGCGCCAAAGCCTGCGCATTCTCGCCCAGTGTTTGCAGACCCTGCCCGAGGGGCCCGTGCGCACGGAGGATCACAAGCTGACGCCTCCCACGCGCAGCGCCATGAAGCGCTCCATGGAGGCGGTCATTCACCACTTCAAGCTCCACACCGAGGGCTTTGCGGTACCGGCCCGCGAAACCTACGGTGCCGTGGAAGCGCCCAAGGGCGAATTCGGGGTGTATTTGGTGAGCGACGGGGGGCCGCGCCCCTACCGCTGCAAGATCCGCGCCCCGGGGTTCTACCACCTCCAGGGATTGGACTTCATGGCCCGCGACCACATGTTGGCGGACGTGGTCACCATCATCGGCACCCAGGACATCGTGTTCGGGGAGGTGGACCGGTAGGGCCCTCCATCGGGGCGAATGCTGCCTTTCGGGGGACCTTCCCCCGAATTCGGGCGATTGGCTCAATGGTAGAGCATCTCGTTTACACCGAGAGGGGTAGCGGTTCGAGTCCGTTATCGCCCAGATCCCCGCCTTCGGGTGCTGCCCGAGGAGCGGGGACCCCCCGCGGGGAAATAGCTCAGTGGGATAGAGTGCTGGCCTGTCACGCCAGAGGCCGCGGGTTCGAGCCCCGTTTTTCCCGCCCCCTGGGGGCCCCGGGGAGCCAGACCCGCGGTGCGCCCTCGGCCCGACAAAGGACGGTTCTCCATGGTGGAGTTTCTCCCCCTTCTGTGGTACGTCGCCCTGAGCGGCGGTCTCGCACTGCTGCTTCTGGGGCTGTCCTTCCTTCTCGCCACCCAGCGGGGGGATGTGGAGAAGACCTCGCCCTACGAGTGCGGATTCGATCCCTTCGAGGACGCGCGCGGACGCTTCGACATCCGCTTCTACCTCGTGGCCATCCTCTTTCTGGTCTTCGACCTGGAGGTGACCTTTCTCTTTCCCTGGGCCCTCTCCCTGGCGCAAGTGGGGGGATTCGGCTTCGGGGTCATGACGCTCTTTCTGGGCGTACTGACCCTGGGGTTCCTCTACGAGTGGCGCAAGGGCGCCCTGGAGTGGGAGTGAGGGCACTTTCGCGCGCGAAGCGTGAAGGCATCCCAAGCGCGAGGCGCGAGTGCGCGTCCCAACGCGAGGCGCGAGTGCGCGTCCCAACGCGAGGCGCGAGTGCGCGTCCCAACGCGAGGCGCGAGTGCGCGTTCCAACGCGAGGCGCGAGTGCGCGTTCCAACGCGAGGCGCCACGGCACCCTCCGGGGTGTTACTGTAGAAGCATACCCGCCGGGGGCGCGAGGCCCCCGACGGGTGCGGGCGCGACTTAGCGCGCCGTCAGGAAGGATTCCGTGTACTGCCCCACGAATCGCGTGAGGCGCTCCTCCAGGGCGGGCGTGAGTACCTTTTCGCGCTGAAGGTCCTGCAACAGCGCCGGATCGATCTGGGCCAGAAGCCCTTGCTCGTAGGCCCCGATGCGGGACAGGGCCACACGATCCAGATACCCGCGCGTGGCGCTGAAGAGCACGGCCACCATGGGGGCCACCTCCATGGGGCGATACTGCCCCTGTTTCAGCACCTCCGTGAGGCGCGCACCGCGGTTCAGCAGGTGCTGGGTGGACGCATCCAGATCGGAACCAAACTGGGCGAAGGCCGCGACCTCGCGGTACTGGGCCAATTCCAGCTTCAAGGAACCCGATACCTGCTTCATGGCCTTGGGCTGGGCCGCGGAGCCCACACGGCTCACGGACAGTCCCACGTTGATGGCCGGGCGAATGCCCTTGTAGAAGAGTTCGGTCTCCAGGAAGATCTGTCCGTCGGTGATGGAAATCACGTTGGTGGGGATGTAGGCCGATACGTCCCCCGCCTGGGTCTCGATCACCGGCAGGGCCGTGAGGGAGCCCGCCCCCGCGGCGTCGGACATCTTGGCTGCGCGCTCCAGCAGGCGCGAGTGCAGATAAAACACGTCCCCGGGGAAGGCCTCGCGACCGGGCGGACGGCGCAGCAGCAGGGACATCTGGCGGTAGGCCACGGACTGCTTGCTCAGATCATCGTAGATGATCAGGGCGTGCATGCCGTTGTCTCGGAAGTACTCCCCCACGGCGCAGCCCGCGTAGGGCGCGAGAAACTGCAGCGGGGCGGGGTCCGAGGCCGTGGCGGCCACCACCACGGTGTAGTCCATGGCGCCCGCGTCGGTGAGTTGTTTCACCAGCTGCGCCACGGTGGAGCGCTTCTGGCCCACGGCCACGTACACGCAGAACAGCTTCTCCTTCTCCGCGCCGCTGGCGTGGAAGGCCTTCTGGTTCAGGATGGTATCGATGGCGATGGCGGTCTTGCCCGTTTGGCGGTCTCCGATGATGAGCTCGCGCTGTCCGCGACCGATGGGCACCAGGCTGTCCACGGCCTTGAGGCCGGTCTGCATGGGCTCGTGCACGGATTTGCGCAGAATGATGCCAGGGGCCTTCACCTCCACGCGGCTGCGCGCCACGTCCTGCAGCGGTCCCTGTCCATCCAAGGGATTGCCCAGGGCATCGATGACGCGTCCCAGGGTGCCGCGTCCCACGGGCACGTCGACGATGGCGCCCGTGCGTTTCACCCGGTCGCCCTCGCGGATGCTTCGGTCGCTCCCGAAGAGCACGATGCCCACGTTGTCGTTCTCCAGGTTCAGGGCCATGCCCTGCACGCCGCTGGCGAAGGCCACCATTTCCCCGGCACGAATGTGGTGCAATCCGTGGGCACGCACGATCCCGTCCCCGACGGACAGCACGCGTCCCACTTCTTCCACGTCGGCGGTACCGCCCAGGGCCGCCAAACGCTGTTCCAACAGGGTGGACAGTTCTCCCGAAGCTAGGCTCATGGGATTCCTCGTTTTTTTCTCGAAGGCGCGCGCGCCCTAGGCCGGACCCGGGGTGCGCGGCGCGGGAAGGGCACGCCCCTCCCAGGGCGTGCGGAAGGCGAAGTAGCGAAACTCCTGCGAGAGCTCCACGGGCTCGTAGATCACCCGTTTTTGGGTCTCGTCGTAGCGCACCTCCAGATACCCGCTCAGGGGAAAGTCCTTGCGCAGGGGGTGCCCCTGGAAGCCGTAATCCGTGAGCAACCGGCGCAGATCGGGGTGCCCCGCGAAGGGCACGCCGAAGAGGTCCCACACCTCGCGCTCCGCCCAACCCGCCGAGGGGAAGAGGGCGGTGCAGGAGGGCACGGGCTGCACCTCGTCCACGCAGGTTTTGACGCACAGGCGCGCGTTGTGGCGCAGGCTCAGCAGGTGGTACACCACCTCGAATCGGGCGGGACGCGCGGGGTAATCGACGGCGGTCACGTCCATCAACTGGCGAAAGCGCCCCGCACCGTGGTCGCGCAACCAGCGCAGCAGGGGGGGAATGGCCCAAGGGGGCGCATAGAGCACCGCCCCCTCGGGCGTGCGCACGCAACGCTGAAGCCAAGCCGGCACGGCGGCCTGCACTCGGCGCAGAAAGCCCTCCATGGGCCCTTCCTTCCTTCCTGGACCCCGGGGGCCAGCGCCGCCTCAGCGGCGGTACCACAGGGTCAGCGGACGGCTGCGCGCCATGCGCTTCTGCAACTGCAGCAGCCCGTAGAGCAACGCCTCCGCCGTGGGGGGGCAGCCCGGTACGTAGATGTCCACGGGGACGATGCGGTCGCAGCCGCGCACCACGGCGTAGGAGTAGTGGTAGTATCCGCCCCCGTTGGCGCAACTGCCCATGGAGACCACCCAGCGCGGTTCCGGCATCTGGTCGTACACCTTGCGCAGCGCCGGGGCCATCTTGTTGGTGAGGGTCCCCGCCACGATCATCACGTCGGATTGACGCGGGCTGGGACGGAAGATGATGCCGAAGCGATCCAGGTCGTAGCGCGCCGCACCGACGTGCATCATCTCCACGGCGCAGCAGGCCAGACCGAAGGTCATGGGCCACAGGGAGCCCTTGCGCGCCCAGTGCACCAGACGGTCCAGCTGGGATACGGCGTATTCCGCCTTCATCGGCGCGCGCTTTTTTCGCGAAACGCGACCCGCAGAAAGTCACCCTGGAATAGGACGAGGCTCCCCCGTCCTCCCTCGGAGGCTCTCCGGGACCGCGAACAAAGGCCGCAGTCGTGCCCTCTTTGGCGAAACAAATCCTCCTCGCGCGCACCCAGCGCACCCTGACGCGCTACCCCCACTTTCTCGTGCTCCAGGGACAGGTCGCCCGCACGGCCACCTGGCGCCAACTGCGGGACGACGCCCGGGGCACGGCGGCTTGGTTGGGCGTGCACGCCGCGGCGCGACGCGCTCTGCCGCCGGCGCTCCGCGCCCTGTGCCGAGGACCCACCCTCTTCTGGGGCGCGCGCAGCCCCGAAGCGCTCCGCGCGCTGGTGCCGCGCGCCGCAGCCACCCCGGGATGGGTGGTGCTGGGGGGCCAGTTGGAGGGACGCTGCCTCTCGCCGCGCGCTCTAACGCGCGCGGTGCGCGCCACCCCACCGATGTGGCGCGCTCTGCTGCGTCCCCCCGTCCTGAAGCACCTGGGGCGCGATGGGGGGGCTGCGCTGCGCGGGGGGCTCCGTGCGCCCAGCGCCTCCTTGGTGCAGGTGCTGCAACGCCGTGCGGAGGGCGAAGGGGCGAGCAACGGGATTTGAACCCGTGTTTCCAGAGTCACAGTCTGGCACTTTGACCGACTAAGTTATGCCCGCCTCGAAGGCAGGGGGTCGGGTAGCATAGGGGCAATGCGCGGGATTGCAACTCCCGCGAGGGCGGTTCGACTCCGCCCCCGACCTGGAGGGCGCGGTGTTGGCGACGTCCCTTCGCGGGGCGGGGTTTCCTCGGAGGGAGTGGGAAAGGCAGGATTCGAACCTGCGAAGAACGAAGCGTTCGTCAGATTTACAGTCTGGCGCCTTTGACCTCTCAGCCACTTTCCCTCTCTCAGGGCGTCCTGGACGTCGGGGAGCCGCGAAGCGGTCCCCCCCACAAGCACGAGGAGTTTGATCCTGGCTCAGAACGAACGCTGGGAAGGGGCCTTACACATGCAAGTCGAAGGCCAGGGGCATCCCCGTCCCTGGACTGGCGTCCGGGTGCGTAGCGCGTGGGCACCGATCCGTCGGAAGGGAAGCGATCTTTCCGGTCGAAGGACCGAGGCCAAGACCGCCGACGGAGGGGCCTGCGTAGGATTAGGTCGTTGGGTACGGGAAGGGCGTCCCAAGCCGAAGATCCTTCGCCGGTTTGCGAGAACGATCGGCCACACTGGGACTGCAAAGGGCCCAGACTCCAGTGGGAGGCAGCAGTGGGGAATCTTGGACACTGGGCGCAAGCCCGATCCAGCCACCTTCCGTGGAAGAGGACGGCCTTTCGGGTCGAAACTTCCTTCCCCCCAGGCGGAAGAGGACGCACCTGGGGGCGGCAGTCCCGGCTCACTCCGTGCCAGCAGCCGCGGTAAGACGGAGGGGGCGAGCGTTGTTCGGAAGGACTGGGCGTACAGGGCGCGTAGGCGGGCGCGTACGGGGGGCGCGGGGCGCGGGCATTCCCCGCCGCGCCGCGTCCCCGAGGGCGCTTCTGGGAGGCGTCGGGAGGGGTCTGGAATGCCCCGTGGAGCGGTGAAATGCGCAGAGATGGGGTGGAACACCGAAGGCGAAGGCAGGACCCCCGCGACGGCCTGACGCTGAGGCGCGAAAGCGTGGGGAGCGACGAGGATTAGAGACCCTCCTAGTCCACGCCCTAAACGAGGAGTGCTGGGGTTTCGGGCCCGCAGGGTCCTGGGATCCCCGGTTCACGCGCGAGCACTCCGCCTGGGGAGTACGGTCGCAAGGCTGAAACTCAAAGGAATTGACGGGGGCCCGCACAAGCGGTGGAGCATGTGGTTTAATTCGACGCAACGCGCATCACCTTACCCGCCCTCGCTCGGCCTTGGGGCGCGCGGAGTCCGCGCGCCCCGCCACCAGGTGCTGCACGGCTGTCGTCAGCTCGTGTCGTGAGATGTCGGGTTCAGTCCTGCAACGAGCGCAACCCCCGCGGACCTCGGTCCGTACCGCCGGGGAGACCCCGGAGGAAGGTGGGGATGACGTCAAGTCCTCGTGGCCCTCATGGGCGGGGCGACACACGTGCTACAGGGGCGAGGTCAATGGGAGGCGCCCGCGTCAGCGCGCGCGCTCCTCCAACCCTCGCCGTGGTTCGGAATGCCCGCTGCAACTCGCGGGCAGGAAGGCGGAATCGCGAGTAATCGCGCAGCAGCGCGGCGCGGTGAATTGGTACCCGGGCCTTGTACACACCGCCCGTCACACCCGGGGACCCCTGGGAGCCCCAAGGGCGGGGTGGGGGCGCGCGTCCCGCGGGGCGCGCCCCGCCCCCCGTCCGCCGGCGCCCAGGAGGACCGGGGTGAAGTCGTAACAAGGTAGCGGTTGGGGAACCAGTCGCTGGACCGACTCCTTTCACGGCCACCGGCCGATGAATGGGGAAGGACATCCCCCCGTGCGGGGTCCACCGGGCCATTTGCTCGCCCTAAATAGCGAGCGCAGGTCCCGGGTGCTCACCCGAACCCCTCCGATCTCGAAGTGCGGGTCCGGTGGAACCTTGCGGGTCCGCGCGGACCCTTCGTGCCCCCCCGGGTCGCCGTAGGTACTGCCGGTGGTGGGAGACGCGGCGCGCTCGCCCTGGGAAGGCGCAAAAGGCGGGGGCACCGCCCCCGGAGGCGCGAAGAACGGGGGCACCGCCCCCGGAGGCGCAAGGGGCGGGGGCACCGCCCCCGGAGGCGCGAAGAACGGGGGCACCGCCCCCGGAGGCGCGAGGGGAAACCGACGGAATAGTTCAGCCGGGTAGAACCGCGGAATCATACTCCGCAGGTCGTGGGTTCGAGTCCCGCTTCCGTCCGCCTTGGGAGAATGCCTAGGCCTCCCTTTCCACGAGGACGCGCACCGCCGCGAAAGGCCACGGGGAGGAGCGCCCTGGGATCCGTGGATGTCCTCCCGGGAAACCCTCGATGCAAACCGCCGGCGAACCGAACCATCCCAGTAGCCGGTGCAAGGGAAATCAACCGAGACTCCGTGGGTAGCGGCGAGCGACAACGGAGCAGGCGCCCCCTGGGCCGCGCGCGCTCCTTCGGGAAGCGGGTGGGATCCCGCACCGCAGAGGGTGACAGTCCCGTCCCCGAGGTGCGCCGCGCAACACGCTCCGGAGGCACGCAGTACGCCCCTCTCCCCAGGGGGGTGGAAGCGCGGGGGACCGCCCTCGAAGCCTGAGCCAAGGGGGAGGACCGATAGTGCACCAGTACCGTGAGGGAAAGGTGAAAAGAACCCCGAGCAGGGGAGTGAAAGAGACACCTGCATCCCGAGGCCTCCCGTCGGTCGTCCTCTCCCGCGACGCTTCGCGGTCGAGGGGACGGCGTACCTTTTGTATCATGGGTCAGCGAGTCCTCCTGCGCAGCGCGCTTCAGCCGCTAGGTGTAGGCGCAGGTCACCCGAGTCTCCAAGGGCGCACCGTTGCGCGGGGGGGACCCGAAACCGAGTGCTCGAGTCCTGGGCAGGTCGAAGGGGGGGGACCACCTCCTGGAGGACCGCACCCACTCCTGTGGCAAAAGGAGGGGAAGACCTGGGATTAGGGGTGAAAGGCCAATCAAACTCGGAGATCGCTGGTTTTCCGCGAAAGCTATGGAGGTAGCGCGTGGAGAAGGCCTGGACCGGAGGTAGAGCGCGGTTGGGGCCTCGCGCCCCGACCACCTTCCAATGCCGGCGCCAGGATCCTCCGCAGACAGACCTTCGGTGCGAAGATCGAAGGTCGAAAGGGAAACAGCCCTGCTCGCACGCTAAGGTCCCCAAGCCGCCCACCAGTGGGAAAGGAGGGGCGCGCCCGAAGACAGCCAGGAGGTGGGCTGGGAAGCAGCCATCCTCGGAGGAAGGCGTAAGAGCGCCCGGGTCGAGGGCGCGCCCGCCGAGAATGTACCGGGGCTCCATGGGCGCACCGAAGCGGCGAGCTCGACCCGCGCGGTCGAGCGGTAGCGGAACGTTCCGTGGGCCGAAGAAGGCGGATCGCGAGGTCCGCTGGAGGTGTCGGAAGTGCGAATGCTGACATGAGTAACGACCAATCCCGTGGGATCCGGGATCGCCGAAGGTTCCAGGGTTTCTGCGCCCCGTGACTCGGCGCAGAGTGAATCGGTCCCTCCGACCCGCGCGAAGGCGCTGGGTCCAGGGGACGCCCCCCGCCGACGGGGGAGGCCGGAAGGACCTCCGGAGCGGGAAACCGGGGGTCCCGGGGGCCTCCCTCCAGGAAAGAAGTGGGGGGGCCGGGGACCTCGGTCTCCGGCCACGGACCGTACCCCAAACCGACACAGGGGAACAGGCGCGCAAGGCGCTCAGGCGATGGAAACAACCCCAGTGAAGGAACTCGGCAAATTGCCCCCGTAACTTCGGGAGAAGGGGGGCGGCGCGGGGGGCCCCGCGCCGCGGCACAGCGTAGGGGGCAGCGACTGTTTCGTAAAAACACAGGACTCTGCGACCTCCTCGGGAGTAGGTATAGGGTCTGACACCTGCCCGGTGCTGGACGCTTCACAGGACGGGTTCCGCGCGGGGTACGCCCCGACGCTTCGCCCGGAATGGCAGGCCCAGTGAACGGCGGCCGTAACTCTAACGGTCCTAAGGTAGCGAAATTCCTTGTCGGGTAAGTTCCGACCTGCACGAATGGTGTCACGACTGCCCCGCTGTCTCCACTGGGGATTCCGTGAAATTGCAAGCTCCGTGAAGATGCGGAGCACCCGCGGCTGGACGGTAAGACCCCGTGCACCTTGACTGCAGCCCTGCAGTGGTCTCGACGCCCGCCCGCGCAGGAGAGGTGGGAGCGCCCCTGGGCGCGTCCTTGAGATACCACCCGGAGGGGGGTCGAGGCCTTCGCCGGGATCCGGGTTCCGGGTCCCGCAACCTTCGGGGACCCTGCATGGTGGGCAGTTTGACTGGGGCGGTGACCTCCCAAAGGGTAACGGAGGTGCGCGACGGTGAGCGACACCGGGTCGGACACCCGGTGCATGGCGCAAGGGTTCGCGCTCGCCTGACTGTGAGACCGACGGGTCGAACAGGGACGAAAGTCGGTCCTAGTGATCCGGGGGTTTTCCAGGTGGAAGGGCCCTCGCCCAACGGATCAAAGGTACGCCGGGGATAACAGGCTGATGACCCCCTAGAGCTCCGATCGACGGGGTCGTTTGGCACCTCGATGTCGGCTCATCGCATCCTGGGGCTGAAGCCGGTCCCAAGGGTTCGGCTGTTCGCCGATGAAAGCGGTACGTGAGCTGGGTTTAGAACGTCGTGAGACAGTTCGGTTCCTCTCCTCCGCGGGGGACCACAAGGGCGGAGCGCTCCTTCCAGTACGAGAGGACCGAAGGGGATCAACCTCTGGTGCACCGGTTGTCGCCCCCGCGGCAGCGCCGGGTAGCTACGTTGGTCGCGGGCCACCGCTGAAAGCATCTCAAGCGGGCACCCGCCTCCTGCACCACTTGTGCCGCACGTGCACGACGCGCACGTCGATAGGCGCCCCGTGGACCCCCCGCAAGGGGCGAAGCCGAGGCGTACTAAGCGATCGACCCCAAAGGGGTCGACGAGGGAACCTTCGCCCTGGGGGCTCGAAAGAACCTTCGCCCTGGGGGCTCGAAAGAACCTTCGCCCCGAGGAGAAGCCTCCAGCGATGCCCCCATACCCCCTTTCCCCGAAGTCGGGGAATCCACGCCGGATAGATATCCTTCCCCAAGTTGAACGAGGGGGGCGTGGGGGAGGGGGCGAGAGAGTGCCCCCCTCCCGGGAGTCCCTCGCACTCTCTCTCCCTTCCTTCCTTCCGAATCCCTGCCCCTCCTTCTAGGAAACCTTTTGTGGTTCCCTCGGGAGGACGTGGGTCCGAAAGGATCCAATCCTCGGCGAGAGGGCTGCACCGGAAGGCTCCAGGCCCCGAGGGCTCGCATTCGCACAGCCCACGCACAGGGCCCGTAGACGGGCCTTTGGGGGGGCAGGGGTACGCGCCTCCCGGAAGATCGGTTTCCCCGCCTTCTCGGCGCTCTCTGGGCCCTCTCCGGCGTTTTTTCCTTTCCTTTCTGGGGGCGAGGCGGGGGCTTGGGGTCGCCATCGGCTTCGGGGGAGCCGAGGTCTTCCGACCCAAAAAAGAACGGTCTCGCTGTGAAACGCGCTTCGCTGACGCAACAACCCCTGCTGTCCTTGGTGGGGGACCACCTGGTGCAGTACCCCACGCCGGCCAACCTGTCCTACTGGTGGGGCTTCGGCTCCCTGGCGGGCCTGTGCTTGGTGCTGCAGATGGCCACGGGCATCTTCCTGGCCATGCACTACACGCCCCACGTGGATCTGGCCTTCCAGAGCGTGGAGCACCTCATGCGCGACGTGGAAGGGGGATGGCTGCTGCGCTACCTCCACGCCAACGGGGCGAGCTTCTTCTTCATCGTGGTGTACCTGCACCTCTTTCGCGGGCTGTACTACGGCTCCTACGCCTCCCCCCGCGAAGCGCTGTGGTTGCTGGGCGTGGTGCTGCTGCTGCTCATGATCGTCACGGCCTTCATCGGGTACGTGCTGCCCTGGGGACAGATGAGCTTCTGGGGCGCGACGGTGATCACCAGTCTGGCCAGTGCCGTGCCCTGGGCGGGGGAGAGCTTGGTGCAGTGGCTGTGGGGCGGCTTCGCCGTGGACAACGCCACCTTGAACCGCTTCTTCAGCCTGCACTACCTGCTGCCCTTTCTCCTGGCGGCGGCCAGTGGCCTGCACCTGGCGGCCCTGCACCAGCACGGCTCCAACAACCCCTTGGGGGTGCACGCCCAGGTGGACAAGGTGGACTTCTATCCCTACTTCTACGCCAAGGATCTGGTGGGCTGGGTGAGCTTCGCCCTGCTGCTGTCCGCCGTGCTGTTCTTCGCCCCCAATGCCCTGGGCCACCCCGACAACTACATTCCCGCCAATCCCATGTCCACCCCCGCTCACATCGTGCCGGAGTGGTACTTTCTGCCCGTCTACGCCATTTTGCGCAGCATCCCCAACAAATTGGCGGGGGTGGCGGCCATCGCGGCGGTCTTCGCCTGCTTGGCGGCGCTGCCTTGGTTGGGCCGCACGCCCTTGCGCAGCGCGGCCTTTCGTCCGCTGTATCGGGTTTGTTTCTGGACCTTGGTGGCCGATGGGTGGTTGTTGGGCTGGATCGGCATGCAACCCGTGGAGGATCCCTATCTGACCATCGGGCAGTGGGCTTCGGCGTACTTTTTCGTGTACTTTCTGGTGTGGATTCCGGTGTTGGCGCGTCTGGAGCCCTGGCTTTTGACGCGCCGCCCCCGAGGCTGAGGCCTTCGACCCGCGAAAAGGAAGGGACCGCGTGCCCACCCTCCAACAACTGGTGCGAGGACGCGCCCTGCGACGTCGGGCGCCGCTCCCTTCCAAAGCACCGGCCTTGCAGGGCGCCCCACAACGCAAGGGCGTGTGCCTCAAGGTGTACACCAAAACGCCCAAAAAACCCAACTCCGCCCTGCGAAAGGTCGCCAAGGTCCAACTGACCAACCGACAGGAAGTCATCGCCTACATCCCGGGCGAAGGCCACAGTCTCCAAGAACACGCCGTGGTGCTGGTGCGGGGAGGCCGCGTCAAGGACCTGCCGGGCGTGAAGTACCACCTGGTGCGCGGCGTGTACGACCTCGCGGGCCTCAAGGCGCGCCGTCAAGGGCGCTCCAAGTACGGAACCAAAAGAAAGCGCTAGCATGGACCCCTCCTTGGACACCCTGCTGCAGCGCTGGGTGCAGCAACTGACGCGCCATGGACAGCGCAGCAAGGCGGAGCGCTGGGTGCGGGAAGCGCAACAGCACTTCCAGCGCCAACTCCACCTGGCCTCCCCCCAGGAGACCCGCGTGGCCCTGCAGCGCGCCTTGGAAACGCTGCGCCCCACCCTCGAGGTGCGGCGCGTGCGCGTCGGCGGAACCACCCACCTGGTGCCGGCGCCCCTGGCGCCCTCGCGCCAGATGGGGGTCGCCCTGCGCTGGTTGCGCGATGGGGCGCGCCAACGCCGCAAGGGCACCGCGCGCCCCTTCGCCCAGTGTCTCGCCCTGGAACTGGTGGAAGCCTACCATCACCGCGGGCACGCCCTGCAGCGCAAGCTCGCCCTCCATCGCCAAGCCGAAGCCAACCGGGCCTTCAGTCACTACCGCTGGTGGTAGTGGATACCCCTCCTCAAAGCACCCCTGGGGGGGCGACGCGCACCGCCCCCGGGGGCGGAGGTTCAAGGAAGGGCATCGAAGGCCACCAGGCTTCCCGCCACCAGCACGACCCAGGCGAGGGAGAGGGGCAAAAAGACCTTCCATCCCAAGCGCATCAGTTGATCGTAGCGGTAGCGCGGGAAGGCGGCGCGGACCCACACGAAGAGAAAGAGGAGGCCCACCACCTTGAGGCCCAACCACAGGCCCCCCGGGATCCAGGTCAAGGCGGCGCCGCCCAAGGGCGGCCACCACCCACCGAGAAAGAGCAAGGCGCAGAGGGTGCTCATGAGGATCATGTTGGCGTACTCCCCCAGGAAGAAGAGGGCGAACCCCATGGCGGAATACTCCACGTTGTACCCCGCCACCAGCTCCGCCTCGGCCTCCGGTAGATCGAAGGGCGCGCGGTTGGTCTCGGCGAGACAGGACACGAAGAAGAGGAGGGCCATGGGAAAGAGGGGCACCACGTACCAGAGGGTGCGCTGCGCGCGCACGATCTCCGTCAGGTTGAGGGACCCCGCGCAGAGGAGCACGGTGATGAGAATGAGTCCGATGGACACCTCGTAGGACACCATCTGGGCCGCGGAGCGCAGGGCCCCTAGAAAGGCGTACTTGGAGTTGCTCGCCCACCCGGCGACCACCACCCCGTACACGCCCAAGGAGGACACGGCGAAGAGGTACAGTACCCCCACGTTGAGGTCACAGAGCACCTGTCCCTCCCCGAAGGGGATCACGGCCCAGGCGAGCAGCGCCAGCATGAAGGTGAGTGCAGGAGCTGCGAGAAAGAGCACGGTGTTGGCGCTGCTGGGGAGCACGGGCTCCTTGACCAGCAGTTTCAACCCGTCGGCCACGGGCTGCAGCACCCCGAAGAGTCCCACCACGTTGGGGCCCTGGCGGCGTTGCATGGCGGCCATGATCTTGCGCTCGGCGAGGGTCAAAAAGGCCACCCCCAGGAGGAGCGGCACCACGAGGCCGAGGATCTTGGTGAGCACGCAGGCGGCAACCATGCCGAGGTTCCTTTGTCGACGGACTATCCCCTACGGGACTTGAACCCGTGTCTTCGCCATGAAAAAGCGATGTCCTGACCCCTAGACGAAGGGGACGCCAGGGCCCTCCCCTCCCGAGGGCGCCCAGGGAGAATAGTTCCAAGGGTAGAACGATGGTTTCCAAAACCATAGGATAGGGGTTCGAATCCCTTTTCTCCCGCGCCTTCGTCGCCGTGGTGATCCTTCGCGGTGGTCCTTCGTCCTCCCCTGGGCCCAGGTAGAGTTGAACTACCGCCCTCACGCTTATCAGGCGTGCGCTCTACCCCTGAGCTATGCGCCCGCCATGCCTGGAAAGACTCGAACTCTCAACCTTCAGATCCGTAGTCTGACGCTCTCTCCATTGAGCTACAGGCACTTGGGTCCGAAAGGACCGATCCCTTGGGTCCGAAAGGACCGATCCCCTGGGTCCGAAGGGGCCGCCCCCAAAGTCGAGGCAAGTCCCCGCGGACGCGGGGGGTGGGTCCGGGGGGATCGGGAACCCGACCCACCGAGCGGAAGAAGGGGATCGAACCCTCGTCCTCGGCCATGGCAAGGCCGCGCTCTACCGCTGAGCTACTTCCGCGCCGGGGCCGCGGCGCACCGCAACCCGCAGCGAACCCTCAGTGCAGGTGGATGGCATCGTTCAGGTAGATGCAGGTGAGGATGGTAAACACGTAGGCCTGCAGCACGGCCACGGCCACCTCCAACCCCGTGATGGCCAACACGATGGCCAGGGGCGCCACGGCACCCAGCGCCAGCAGGCCGCCCAGGGACAGCATGCTCCAAGCGAAGCCGCAGAGGATCTTCACCAGGGTGTGTCCAGCCATCATGTTGGCGAAGAGTCGCACGCCCAAGCTCACGGCGCGGAAGCAGTAGGACACCAGTTCCAGGACCACCAGAAGCGGGGCGAGCACCAGGGGTGCTCCCTTGGGCAACAGAAAGCTGAAGAAGTGCCATCCGTGGTGCTGGAAGCCCACGGCGGTGATCCCCAGGAAGAGGGACAGGGAGAGCCCGAAGGTCACCACGAAGTGACTGGTCACGGTGAAGCTGTAGGGTACCATGCCCACGAGATTGCACAGCAGCAGGAAGGTGAAGGTGGTAAAGAGCAAAGGAAAGTAGGGGCGCCCCGCGGGACCCACCTGTTCCTCCACCAGGTTGCGCACGAATTCGTACACCATCTCCACCCCACCTTGCCAGGGTCCGGGCACCAAGGCGCCCCCCTGCAGCGTCACGGCGCGGCCCAGGGCCCAGGCGACCCCCGCCGCGAGGGTCATGAAGAGGGCGGCGTTGGTGAAGGACAAATACAGCGGTCCCAGGTGCAAGGGCACCAGGGACAGGAGCGCGAACTGCTCCAAAGGACTGGCCACCACGGTCGGCATCCCTTTGTTTTCCCCGCGGGCGCACCGCGCGGGAGGACGTGGGTCCGAAAGGACCCGGCGGCTCGGACCGAAAACCCGAACCGGGCCCGACGGACAAAGCGCCCGGGCGAACCCCGTTCCGGGGAAGAAAAAAGTGAAGGCCCATGGTCCCGTGGTCCACGGCCTCCCCCGCTTCGGCGGAGTTGGGTCTGTTCTATCTCTTTGCCAGCCTGGCCTTGGTGGCGGGAGGGCTGGTGATCCGTGCGAAGAACCCCGTGCACTCGGTGCTCTTCCTCATCCTGGTCTTCGCCAATAGCGCCGGGGTTCTGCTTTTGTTGGACCTGGATGTCTTTGCCATGCTCTTCCTCGTGGTGTACGTGGGCGCCGTGGCGGTGCTCTTTCTCTTCGTGGTGATGATGCTGGACGTGCAGCTCGCGGCGCTGCGGGAGAACGCGCTGCGCTACCTCCCCGTGGGCGGCGTGTTGGGTCTGCTCTTCCTGCTGGAGGTGCTTTTGGTCCTGCAGGAGGACTTTATCCCCTTTCTCCCCGGCCCGGGACACCCCGCCCTGGGCACGCCCACCTGGGTGCACTGGGCGCGCCAGGTGGTGCACCAGGACACCTTGACGGCCCTAGGTCAGCGCCTGTACACCCTGTACAGCCCCCAGGTGCTGTTGGCCAGCGCCCTTCTGTTGGTGGCCATGATCGGGGCCATCGTGCTGACCCTGCACCGTCCACCCGCGGGCAAGGTGCAACACCCCAGCGCGCAGGGCGCGCGGGACTTCGCGCGCACCCTTCGACGTGCGCGAGGACGGGGCTAGGCCCGGCATCGGGGTACGCCATGTGCGGGAGGCCGCGGAGAAAGCCGCCTCCCGGGATCTCCAGTAGCTCAGCGGTAGAGCGTGCGGCTGTTAACCGCAGTGCCGTTGGTTCGAACCCAACCTGGGGAGGGGGACCGCCCCGGTTCCCCTGGAAAGAGCGAGTGCCCATGGTTTCCCTGCTTTGCGCCCTGCTGCCCACGGTGCGCGCCGATGCACCCGAGGCGTGGCAGATGGGCTTTCAGGACCCCGCCACCCCGGTGATGCAGGGCCTCACGGACCTGCACCACGACATCTTTTTCTTCCTGCTGGCCATCGTGGGATTCGTCTTTTGGATGCTGTCGCGCACCCTGTGGCACTTCCACCAGTCCCGCAATCCCCAAGCCCACAAGGTATTCCACGGGACCACCATCGAGGTGGTGTGGACCGTGGTACCCAGCCTGGTGCTGTTGGTGATCGCACTCCCCTCCTTCGCCCTTCTGTACTCCTTGGACGAGGTGGTGGATCCCCGCGTCACCGTGAAGGCCATCGGGCACCAGTGGTACTGGACCTACGAGTACAGCGACTACAACGAGGGCGATGAACCCGCGCTGCAGTACGACAGCTACATGGTTCCCGAGGAGGACCTCGCCCCGGGCGAACTGCGCCTGTTAGAGGTGGACCAACGCGTGGTGCTGCCCCTCTACACCCACGTGCGCTTGCTGCTCACGGCGGCGGACGTGTTGCACAGTTGGGCGGTGCCTTCCCTGGGCGTGAAGTGTGACGCGGTACCCGGACGGTTGAACCAGGTGTCCCTCTTCCTGCAGCGCGAGGGCGTGTTCTACGGCCAGTGCAGCGAGATTTGTGGTGTCAACCACGGCTTCATGCCCATCGTGGTGGAGGCCGTGCCCCTGGCCGACTACGTGCAGTGGGTCGCCCACAAGTTGGAGGAGGCGTAAGCCCGGGGGCAAGGCCCTCGAAGGCGTAAGCCCGGGGGCAAGGCCCTCGAAGGCGTAAGCCCGGGGGCAAGGCCCTCGAAGGCGTAAGCCCGGGGGCAAGGCCCTCGAAGGCGTAAGCCCGGGGGCAAGGCCCTCGAAGGCGTAAGCCCGGGGGCAAGGCCCTCGAAAACGCACGCCCCGGGGACCCGACGGTCGTCCCCTCGCGCTCCCTCGGAAAAAAAGGAACCGCACGGTGCGCTCCGCCCTGCAAAAACACCCCTTCCACCTCGTGGACCCCAGCCCTTGGCCCCTCTTCGCGTCTCTGGCGGCCCTGGCCACGACCTTGGGGGGCGTCATGTACATGCACGCCTACCGCGGAGGCGGTGCATCCCTGGCCCTGGGGGCCACCATGTTGCTCTATGCCATGTACGTCTGGTGGCGCGACGTGGTGCGCGAAGCGACCTTTCAAGGGCACCACACCCACGCGGTGCAGCGCGGGCTGAAGTACGGCATGGTGCTCTTCATCGTTTCCGAGGTGATGTTCTTCGCCGCCTTCTTCTGGGGGTTCTTTCACTCCAGCCTCGCGCCCACCATCGAACTGGGGGCCGTGTGGCCCCCCAAGGGCATCGAGGCCTTGGATCCCTGGGGCGTGCCCTTCCTCAACACGGTGCTGCTGCTGTCCTCGGGAGCCGCGGTGACCTGGGCGCACCACGCCCTGCTCGCCGGGGAAGGGCGCCAGGCGCGCCTCGCCCTGGCCTGCACCGTGGGGCTGGCCCTGCTTTTCACGGCGCTGCAGGGGGTGGAGTACGCCGAAGCGCCCTTCACCATCGCCGATAGCGTCTACGGCGCCACCTTCTACCTCGCCACGGGGTTCCACGGCTTCCACGTGATCGTGGGCACCCTGTTCCTGGCGGTGTGCTGGCTTCGCTTGGTGCGCGGGCACTTTCGCCCCAACCACCACGTGGGATTCGAAGCGGCCGCCTGGTACTGGCACTTCGTGGACGTGGTGTGGCTCTTTCTCTTCGTCGCCCTCTACTGGTGGGGGGGTGCTTGAGGGTAGGGGGTGGGCCTCGGGCTCACCCCCGCCCTGGCTAGGCGCACAGCGCCAAGGCGGCGCGATGCGCCCCCATAAAGATTGGTGAAGGGTACAATACCGCCCCCAGCAGCGCGCCCAGGGCGAGCCCCAACACCAGGGCGGCGGACCAGGGAGGTCGGTGGTAGCTCACCCAGCGCGTGGTGGGTTCGAAGTAGAGCACCTGCACCAAGCGCAGGTAGTAGAAGCAGGACACCACGCTGGTGAGCACGCCCACCACCGCCAGTCCGTAGTACTGCGCCCCGAGGGCCGCCCCGAAGACCGCCCACTTGCCCAGAAAACCCGCCAAAGGAGGAATCCCGGCCATGGAGAAGAGCGCCACCGCGAGGGTGAAGGCCAGGGCGGGATTGGCGACCCCCAATTGCGCCAAGTCCGAGAGCATGCGGGGACGTCCTCCCCCCACGCCCTGCAGGGCCAGCAACACCCCGAAACTGCAGAGGGCTGTGCACAGGTAGAAGGCCAGGTACAGGTGCAGCGCTTGGGCCCCCTCCAGAGTACCGCAGGCCAGGGCCAGCAGCATGTACCCCACGTGCCCGATGGAACTGTAGGCCAGCAGTCGTTTCAAGTGGGACTGGGCCATGGCACCGAGAGCCCCCACCAGCAGGGAGAGCAAACTGCACAGGAGCAATCCCTGCTGCCAGGGCAGGGCGAATTCGTAGAAGCTCTGCAGGGCAAGGCGCATCAGCGCTGCCAGCAGGGCCACCTTGGGCGCCACGGCGAAGAAGCAGGTGACGGGCGTCGGCGCGCCCTCGTACACGTCGGGCGCCCACACGTGAAAGGGCGCCGCCGCCAGCTTGAAGAGCAGTCCCACAAAGAGGCAGAGCACCCCCAGCAGCAGGGCGGGGGAGACCTCCGTCTGTCCCCCGCCGAAGCCCAGGGTGGCGAAGGCGTGCCACTGGGTGGTGCCCGTGGTGCCGTACAGCAGCGAGCATCCCAGGAGGAAGACCCCCGAGGAGAAGGCTCCCAGGAGAAAGTACTTCAATCCGGCCTCCGCCGCGAAGGGGGAGGTGCGCTGCAGCGCCGCCAACACGTAGAGGCACAGGCCCTGCAGTTCCAGGCTCAGATAGAGGGTGAGCAGGTCCGCACTGCTCACCATGCACAACATGCCCAGCACGGCGAGGAGCACCAAGGGTCCGTACTCGAAGGCCGCCAAGCGTTGGCGGGCGAGGTCCCGCCCCGAGAGCAGGCCCGCACCCCCGGTGGCACCCAGCAACAGGAGCTTGGCCCAGGTGGTGGCGGCGTCCACCTGAAAGGCCTGGGCGCAGAGCAGCGCCTGGGTGATGGGCCCGTGGGCCACCAGTCCCGCCGTCAGGAGGAGGCTCCACAGGGCGAGGCCCAGGGTGGGGCGTCCCAGCAGGGGAAAGGCGCGCGCCGTGGAGGTGCTGTAGGCCACGCCGTAGCTCAACAGCACCCCGAGCGCACCGGCGAGGAACACTTCGGGCAGCAGGGCCCAAAGATCCAAGGCGAAGGCTGGGAGGGAGGTCATGGAAGCGCCTTCCTTTCCGCGCGTACACCGCGCACTGCCGATCGCCTCCGCGGGTCGATGGCTTGGACGTTCGGGGGGCAGGCGCTCACCCCTGCACCAAGTGACACAGGGAGGCCTGCACCGTATCCAGGAAGACCTGGGGGGCCACGCCCATCCACAGCACGGCGCCCCAGAAGGGGGCGAGCATGGCGACCTCGCGGCGATGGAGGTCGCAACGTGCAGGGAGGTAGCTGGGCTTGGGGAAACCGAAGACCACGCGATTGTAGAGCCACAGGGAGTAGGCCGCGCCCAGCACCATGCCCAGAGCCGCCAGGGTGGCCACGCCGGCGTGGGTTTGCCAGGTGCCCAGCAGAATGAGGAATTCCCCCACGAAACTGCTGGTACCCGGCAGACTGAGGTTCGCCAGGGTGAAGCTCAGAAAGAGAAAGGCGAAGAGGGGCATGGCCTGGACACAACCGCCGTAGTACTTCACCAAGCGCGTGCGGTGACGCTCGTAGAGGGCGCCGATGCAGAGAAAGAGCGCCGGAGATACCAAGCCGTGACTCAACATGAGCAACACGCTCCCCGCCACCCCCTGTAGGTTGAGGCTGAAGAGACCCAAGGTCACGTAATTCATGTGCGCCACGGAGGAGTAGGCGATGATCTTCTTGAGATCCACCTGGCGCAGGGTGGTGAGGGAGGTGTACAGGATGGCCACCACGCTCAGGGTGTAGACCAGGGGCGTGAAATACAGGGTGGCCTGGGGCAGCAGGGGAATGGAAAAGCGCAGGAAGCCGTAGGTACCGAGCTTCAACAGCACCCCCGCCAGGATCACGGAGCCCGCCGTGGGCGCCTCCACGTGGGCCTCGGGCAACCAGATGTGCACGGGGACCATGGGCACCTTGACGGCGAAGGAGGCAAAGAAGGCCGCCCACAGAAGCACCTGGCGCCGTTCGCTGAAGGAGGTCTGCAGCAGCACCTGCAAGTCCGTGGTGCCCGTCTGCAGGTACAACAACAGGATCCCCAGCAGCAGAAGCACGGAACCCAACAGGGTGTACAGGAAGAACTGGTACGCCGCCTGGATCTTGCGCGCGCGGGACCCGAACCACCCGATGATCAGGAACATGGGCAGAAGCACCGCCTCGAAGAAGAGGTAGAACACCAGCAGATCCAAGGTCACGAAGACCCCCAGCATGCAGAATTCCAGCACCAGGAAGGCCACCAGATATTCCTTCAGCCGGGCCTCGGGCAGGGTCCATCCCGCGAGAATGCAGGAGGGCAGCAGAAAGGTGGTGAGCACCAGGAAGAGCAGGGACAGACCATCCACTCCCACGGTCCAGTGCAGGCCGGGCAGCCAGGCCACGCGCGCCGTGGCTTGAAAGGCCGCCGTGGAGGTGTCGAAGCCCACCCACAGAAGCAAGCTCAACAGGAAGGTCACCAGGGTGACGCTCAACGCCCCCAGGCGCAACCACTCGCGGCGCGCCCGGGGCAGCAGGGACAGACCCAGGGCGCCCCCCAGGGGCAGGGCGAGACAGCTCAGGAGGAGCGTAGACATGGGGGGGTTCTCCTTCCCAGGGTGTAGGGGGTGGGGGGCGCCCTCAGGGCGTGCGGGACGTGCCCGGCGCCAGAAGGAAGGTGCCGGCCCAGAGCAGGTACAGGCGAGGATCGACCCAATGGGCCAGAAAGGCGCGGCCCTCCACCCAGGCCAGGAGCGCCGTCAGTCCCAGGAGCAGAATGAGGGCGTAGTGATACACGTACCCCGTCTGCCAGGCCGCGACGCGCTGGGACGCGTCCCGAAAGGTGCGCGTCAGCCCCAAGGGGCCCCACTGCGCCAACACCCCGCGATCCAAGGCGCGGAAGGTGCCGCGGTGCCCGAAGGCCAGGGCGCTTCGCCCCAGAAAGGCGTTGTAAAGGCGATCCACCAACCAACGCTGGTTCAGAAAGCCGTAGAGCGCCCGCAGCGCGGGACGACGCGCCCACCCCAGAAGGACGGGCCCCCACCCCGCGTGGAGCGCACCCGCCAGTGCGGCGCCCCCCAAGGTGAAGCCCAGGGGAAGCAGCTTCCACCCCTGCGGCAGATACTCGGCTTCCAGGGCAGCGCCTTGTCCCGGCGCTTGGTACAGGGATTGGTGCCAGAAATCCGTGCCCACCCCCAACATCATGTCCTTGGCGAGGTAGCCCGAAGTGAGGCTACCGCCCGCCAAAAGCACCAGGGGCAGGCCCATGGTCCAGGGCGCTTCGTGCAACGCCAAGTAGGTGCTGCGTCGTCCCTGGGGTGCGGCACCGAACCCGGACACCAGGAGACGGAGGGAGTAGTAGGCGGTGCAACCGGCGGAGAGGGTGCCCAGCACGTAGGCGAAACTGCCGCGCAGGTTGTACTGGGCCCACGCCACCTCCAGAATGGCGTCCTTGGAGTAAAATCCCGCCAGAAAGGGAAAGCCCACCAGGGCCAAGGAACCCAACAGCATGGCGCTGTAGGTCAAGGGGCAGAGGCGCAACGCGCCGCCCATGCGGCGCAGATCCTGTTCGTCCCCGAAGGCGTGGATGACGCACCCCGCCCCCAGAAAGAGCAGGGCCTTGAAGAAGGCGTGGTTGGCCAGGTGAAACACGCCCACGTCGTAGTGGGACAGTCCGCAGGCGAACACCATGTACCCCAACTGACTGCAGGTGGAGTAGGCGATCACGCGTTTCAGGTCATTCTGCACCACCCCCGCCGTGGCGGCGAAGAAGGCCGTGAGGGCCCCCAACAGCGCCACCACCCCGCGCGCCTGGGGCGCGCACTCCAGGAGAGGGGAACAACGTGCCAACAGAAACACCCCCGCCGTGACCATGGTGGCGGCGTGGATGAGCGCCGACACGGGGGTCGGGCCTTCCATGGCGTCCGGAAGCCAGGTGTGGAGCCCCAGTTGGGCGGACTTGCCCACGGCCCCCACGAAGAGCAGCAAGCAGCACACATCCAGGGCGTCCAAGGACGCGGCGCCCCACAGAGGCAGGGTCCGGCCCGTCTCCCGAGCGGCGCAGGCGAACACCGTGCTGTATTCCACGCTCCCAAAGAGGGTGAAGAGGCCCCACACACCCAGGGCGAGACCCACGTCCCCCACGCGGTTCATCACCATGGCCTTCAAGGCCGCCTTGTTGGCTTGTAGGCGGGTGAACCAGAAGTTGATGAGGAGGTAGGACGCCAAGCCCACGCCCTCCCACCCGAAGAAGAGCTGCAGGAAGTTGTCGCCCGTCACCAGCATCACCATGAAGAAGGTAAAGAGGCTGAGGTAGCTCAGGAAGCGCGGCAAATGCGGATCCTCCGCCATATACCCCCAGGAGTACAGATGCACCAGGGTGCTGACACTGGTCACCACCACCAACATCACCACGGTGAGGGAATCGAACCAAAACCCCCAGGTGGCGTCGAAGAGTTCGCACTGTACCCAGGGAGCCAGGGTCAAAAAACAGGGGCTCCCGCACAGTGCCACCTCGTAGAAGAGCACGCAGCAGAGCACCCACCCGAGAATAGCGCCCCCCGTGGTCAGCAGGGCGGCACCTCGTCCGCCCAACCAGCGCCCCGCGCCTGCAGCGAGGAGAAATCCCCACAGGGGTAGGGTCACGACACAGAGGTACATGGTGTGGCCTCTCTCTCTCTCGGTTCCAAGGCGGATTCGAATCCCCCCGCGAAGGGGGGGAGGGTTCGAATCCCTGTTCGAAGGTGGACTCGAACCACCGGCACAAGGAGTTTCAATCCTTCGCTCTACCCACTGAGCTATCCGAACCGGACTTCGCGCTTCGCGCTTGCAACGCCCTCCCGCGGTCGCCCCCTGTCGGGGACCTGGGAGGACACGGACAAAGGAATGGATGTTTCATGATCGATCGGAACGCCCACGAAAGCCTCCCCGGAATGCATCCGCCTCTTCATGCTTCCCCAACGCGCGATCCCCGCGCCTCCTCCTGGACGCTGCTTCGCCAGGGGGGTCCTTGGATGGGCGAGGCCGCCGCTTTGCAGCGCAGCGCAGCCCGCGCGGCGCGTTTGCTGCGCGCCCTGGAGGGACGGACCCACGTGCTGTGGTACAGCGCCTTGCCCGAGCACCGCGCCTTGGTGTTCGCCTGCGCGCAGCACAGCGGGCAGAGCGCACTGTGGGGCCCCTGGCCCGCGGGACTGTGCACCAATTGGCTCCAGGTGTCGGGGAGCTTGCAGGCCTACCGCCGTGGATCCCCCTGGCGCGGAACGGTGCCCTCCCCGCGCTTGGCGCGGTTGCACCGCCGTTGGCGCGGGTGGCATCCCCGCGCGGGGCGACCGGAGTTGGTGATTGCGCTTCACCCGCGCGGCACCGAAGTGCTGCGACGCGAGGCCCAGGCCGCCCTGGTGCCTACGGTGGGCTGGGGCGTCGCGAGCTCGGCGTCTCTGGCGGCCTTTCCCTGGACCTACCCCCTGTGGGGGTCTCCGGAGGATCTTCCCCAAGTCCACGCGGTGGCGCGTCTTTTGGCACAGGCGGCAGCGCTGGAGTAAAAGGATTCGAACCTTTGCGTGTCGGTACCAAAAACCGATGCCTTACCCCTTGGCGATACTCCACGAGGGCACGAAGGGGGGAGGTTTCCCTTCCCCCCCTTCCGAGAGCGGTTAACCTCGGGGGCGGCGCGTCAAAAGCCAGGGCTCCAGACGCGCCAACACCGGAATCCACACCAGAAAGTACACGAAAAAGTACGCCGAAGCCCACTGCCCGATGGTCAGATAGGGATCCTCCACGGGTTGCATGCCGATCCAGCCCAACAACCACCCATCGGCCACCAAGGTCCAGAAACAAACCCGATACAGCGGACGAAAGGCCGCGCTGCGCAAGGGCGTGCGGCCCAACCAAGGCAGCGCCGCCAAGCAGGCGAAGACCGCCGCGATGGCCGCCACCCCCGCCAATTTGTTGGGGATGCTGCGCAAAATGGCGTAGACGGGCAGAAAGTACCACTCCGGCACGATGTGAGCGGGGGTGGACATGGGATTGGCGGGAATGTAGTTGTCGGGGTGGCCCAGGGCATTGGGGGCGAAGAACAGCACGGCGGACAGCAGCAGGGCGAAGCTCACCCAGCCCACCAGATCCTTGGCGTAGAAGTAGGGATAGAAGTCCACCTTGTCCACCTGGGCGTGCACCCCCAAGGGGTTGTTGGAGCCGTGCTGGTGCAGGGCCGCCAGGTGCAGGCCACTGGCCGCCGCCAGGAGAAAGGGCAGCAGGTAGTGCAGGCTGAAGAAGCGGTTCAAGGTGGCGTTGTCCACGGCGAAGCCGCCCCACAGCCACTGCACCAAGCTCTCCCCCGCCCAGGGCACGGCACTGGCCAGACTGGTGATCACCGTCGCGCCCCAGAAGCTCATCTGTCCCCAGGGCAGCACGTACCCGATGAAGGCCGTGACGATCATGAGCAGCAGCAGCACCACGCCCAGCAACCACAGCGCTTCGCGGGGGGAGGCGTAGGAGCCGTAGTACAGCCCGCGAAAGAGGTGCAGGTACACCACGATGAAGAAGAAGCTCGCCCCGTTGGCGTGGAGGTAGCGCAGCAGCCATCCCCCTTCCACGTCGCGCATGAGGTGCTCCACGCTCTGGAAGGCCAGATCCACGTGGGGCGTGTAGTGCATGGCCAGGAAGATGCCCGTGGCCATCTGCAGCACCAAGCACAGGCCCGCCAGGGAGCCGAAGCCCCACCAGTAGGACAGGTTGGCCGGCGTGGGGTACTGCACCAGGTGGTCCCCCACCAAGGACAGCAGGGGTTGTTGCGTCAGCGAAGCGCGTTTCACAGCGAGACCGTTCTTTTTTGGGTCGGAAGACCTCGGCTCCCCCGAAGCCGATGGCGACCCCAAGCCCCCGCCTCGCCCCCAGAAAGGAAAGGAAAAAACGCCGGAGAGGGCCCAGAGAGCGCCGAGAAGGCGGGGAAACCGATCTTCCGGGAGGCGCGTACCCCTGCCCCCCCAAAGGCCCGTCTACGGGCCCTGTGCGTGGGCTGTGCGAATGCGAGCCCTCGGGGCCTGGAGCCTTCCGGTGCAGCCCTCTCGCCGAGGATTGGATCCTTTCGGACCCACGTCCTCCCGAGGGAACCACAAAAGGTTTCCTAGAAGGAGGGGCAGGGATTCGGAAGGAAGGAAGGGAGAGAGAGTGCGAGGGACTCCCGGGAGGGGGGCACTCTCTCGCCCCCTCCCCCACGCCCCCCTCGTTCAACTTGGGGAAGGATATCTATCCGGCGTGGATTCCCCGACTTCGGGGAAAGGGGGTATGGGGGCATCGCTGGAGGCTTCTCCTCGGGGCGAAGGTTCTTTCGAGCCCCCAGGGCGAAGGTTCTTTCGAGCCCCCAGGGCGAAGGTTCCCTCGTCGACCCCTTTGGGGTCGATCGCTTAGTACGCCTCGGCTTCGCCCCTTGCGGGGGGTCCACGGGGCGCCTATCGACGTGCGCGTCGTGCACGTGCGGCACAAGTGGTGCAGGAGGCGGGTGCCCGCTTGAGATGCTTTCAGCGGTGGCCCGCGACCAACGTAGCTACCCGGCGCTGCCGCGGGGGCGACAACCGGTGCACCAGAGGTTGATCCCCTTCGGTCCTCTCGTACTGGAAGGAGCGCTCCGCCCTTGTGGTCCCCCGCGGAGGAGAGGAACCGAACTGTCTCACGACGTTCTAAACCCAGCTCACGTACCGCTTTCATCGGCGAACAGCCGAACCCTTGGGACCGGCTTCAGCCCCAGGATGCGATGAGCCGACATCGAGGTGCCAAACGACCCCGTCGATCGGAGCTCTAGGGGGTCATCAGCCTGTTATCCCCGGCGTACCTTTGATCCGTTGGGCGAGGGCCCTTCCACCTGGAAAACCCCCGGATCACTAGGACCGACTTTCGTCCCTGTTCGACCCGTCGGTCTCACAGTCAGGCGAGCGCGAACCCTTGCGCCATGCACCGGGTGTCCGACCCGGTGTCGCTCACCGTCGCGCACCTCCGTTACCCTTTGGGAGGTCACCGCCCCAGTCAAACTGCCCACCATGCAGGGTCCCCGAAGGTTGCGGGACCCGGAACCCGGATCCCGGCGAAGGCCTCGACCCCCCTCCGGGTGGTATCTCAAGGACGCGCCCAGGGGCGCTCCCACCTCTCCTGCGCGGGCGGGCGTCGAGACCACTGCAGGGCTGCAGTCAAGGTGCACGGGGTCTTACCGTCCAGCCGCGGGTGCTCCGCATCTTCACGGAGCTTGCAATTTCACGGAATCCCCAGTGGAGACAGCGGGGCAGTCGTGACACCATTCGTGCAGGTCGGAACTTACCCGACAAGGAATTTCGCTACCTTAGGACCGTTAGAGTTACGGCCGCCGTTCACTGGGCCTGCCATTCCGGGCGAAGCGTCGGGGCGTACCCCGCGCGGAACCCGTCCTGTGAAGCGTCCAGCACCGGGCAGGTGTCAGACCCTATACCTACTCCCGAGGAGGTCGCAGAGTCCTGTGTTTTTACGAAACAGTCGCTGCCCCCTACGCTGTGCCGCGGCGCGGGGCCCCCCGCGCCGCCCCCCTTCTCCCGAAGTTACGGGGGCAATTTGCCGAGTTCCTTCACTGGGGTTGTTTCCATCGCCTGAGCGCCTTGCGCGCCTGTTCCCCTGTGTCGGTTTGGGGTACGGTCCGTGGCCGGAGACCGAGGTCCCCGGCCCCCCCACTTCTTTCCTGGAGGGAGGCCCCCGGGACCCCCGGTTTCCCGCTCCGGAGGTCCTTCCGGCCTCCCCCGTCGGCGGGGGGCGTCCCCTGGACCCAGCGCCTTCGCGCGGGTCGGAGGGACCGATTCACTCTGCGCCGAGTCACGGGGCGCAGAAACCCTGGAACCTTCGGCGATCCCGGATCCCACGGGATTGGTCGTTACTCATGTCAGCATTCGCACTTCCGACACCTCCAGCGGACCTCGCGATCCGCCTTCTTCGGCCCACGGAACGTTCCGCTACCGCTCGACCGCGCGGGTCGAGCTCGCCGCTTCGGTGCGCCCATGGAGCCCCGGTACATTCTCGGCGGGCGCGCCCTCGACCCGGGCGCTCTTACGCCTTCCTCCGAGGATGGCTGCTTCCCAGCCCACCTCCTGGCTGTCTTCGGGCGCGCCCCTCCTTTCCCACTGGTGGGCGGCTTGGGGACCTTAGCGTGCGAGCAGGGCTGTTTCCCTTTCGACCTTCGATCTTCGCACCGAAGGTCTGTCTGCGGAGGATCCTGGCGCCGGCATTGGAAGGTGGTCGGGGCGCGAGGCCCCAACCGCGCTCTACCTCCGGTCCAGGCCTTCTCCACGCGCTACCTCCATAGCTTTCGCGGAAAACCAGCGATCTCCGAGTTTGATTGGCCTTTCACCCCTAATCCCAGGTCTTCCCCTCCTTTTGCCACAGGAGTGGGTGCGGTCCTCCAGGAGGTGGTCCCCCCCCTTCGACCTGCCCAGGACTCGAGCACTCGGTTTCGGGTCCCCCCCGCGCAACGGTGCGCCCTTGGAGACTCGGGTGACCTGCGCCTACACCTAGCGGCTGAAGCGCGCTGCGCAGGAGGACTCGCTGACCCATGATACAAAAGGTACGCCGTCCCCTCGACCGCGAAGCGTCGCGGGAGAGGACGACCGACGGGAGGCCTCGGGATGCAGGTGTCTCTTTCACTCCCCTGCTCGGGGTTCTTTTCACCTTTCCCTCACGGTACTGGTGCACTATCGGTCCTCCCCCTTGGCTCAGGCTTCGAGGGCGGTCCCCCGCGCTTCCACCCCCCTGGGGAGAGGGGCGTACTGCGTGCCTCCGGAGCGTGTTGCGCGGCGCACCTCGGGGACGGGACTGTCACCCTCTGCGGTGCGGGATCCCACCCGCTTCCCGAAGGAGCGCGCGCGGCCCAGGGGGCGCCTGCTCCGTTGTCGCTCGCCGCTACCCACGGAGTCTCGGTTGATTTCCCTTGCACCGGCTACTGGGATGGTTCGGTTCGCCGGCGGTTTGCATCGAGGGTTTCCCGGGAGGACATCCACGGATCCCAGGGCGCTCCTCCCCGTGGCCTTTCGCGGCGGTGCGCGTCCTCGTGGAAAGGGAGGCCTAGGCATTCTCCCAAGGCGGACGGAAGCGGGACTCGAACCCACGACCTGCGGAGTATGATTCCGCGGTTCTACCCGGCTGAACTATTCCGTCGGTTTCCCCTCGCGCCTCCGGGGGCGGTGCCCCCGTTCTTCGCGCCTCCGGGGGCGGTGCCCCCGCCCCTTGCGCCTCCGGGGGCGGTGCCCCCGTTCTTCGCGCCTCCGGGGGCGGTGCCCCCGCCTTTTGCGCCTTCCCAGGGCGAGCGCGCCGCGTCTCCCACCACCGGCAGTACCTACGGCGACCCGGGGGGGCACGAAGGGTCCGCGCGGACCCGCAAGGTTCCACCGGACCCGCACTTCGAGATCGGAGGGGTTCGGGTGAGCACCCGGGACCTGCGCTCGCTATTTAGGGCGAGCAAATGGCCCGGTGGACCCCGCACGGGGGGATGTCCTTCCCCATTCATCGGCCGGTGGCCGTGAAAGGAGTCGGTCCAGCGACTGGTTCCCCAACCGCTACCTTGTTACGACTTCACCCCGGTCCTCCTGGGCGCCGGCGGACGGGGGGCGGGGCGCGCCCCGCGGGACGCGCGCCCCCACCCCGCCCTTGGGGCTCCCAGGGGTCCCCGGGTGTGACGGGCGGTGTGTACAAGGCCCGGGTACCAATTCACCGCGCCGCGCTGCTGCGCGATTACTCGCGATTCCGCCTTCCTGCCCGCGAGTTGCAGCGGGCATTCCGAACCACGGCGAGGGTTGGAGGAGCGCGCGCGCTGACGCGGGCGCCTCCCATTGACCTCGCCCCTGTAGCACGTGTGTCGCCCCGCCCATGAGGGCCACGAGGACTTGACGTCATCCCCACCTTCCTCCGGGGTCTCCCCGGCGGTACGGACCGAGGTCCGCGGGGGTTGCGCTCGTTGCAGGACTGAACCCGACATCTCACGACACGAGCTGACGACAGCCGTGCAGCACCTGGTGGCGGGGCGCGCGGACTCCGCGCGCCCCAAGGCCGAGCGAGGGCGGGTAAGGTGATGCGCGTTGCGTCGAATTAAACCACATGCTCCACCGCTTGTGCGGGCCCCCGTCAATTCCTTTGAGTTTCAGCCTTGCGACCGTACTCCCCAGGCGGAGTGCTCGCGCGTGAACCGGGGATCCCAGGACCCTGCGGGCCCGAAACCCCAGCACTCCTCGTTTAGGGCGTGGACTAGGAGGGTCTCTAATCCTCGTCGCTCCCCACGCTTTCGCGCCTCAGCGTCAGGCCGTCGCGGGGGTCCTGCCTTCGCCTTCGGTGTTCCACCCCATCTCTGCGCATTTCACCGCTCCACGGGGCATTCCAGACCCCTCCCGACGCCTCCCAGAAGCGCCCTCGGGGACGCGGCGCGGCGGGGAATGCCCGCGCCCCGCGCCCCCCGTACGCGCCCGCCTACGCGCCCTGTACGCCCAGTCCTTCCGAACAACGCTCGCCCCCTCCGTCTTACCGCGGCTGCTGGCACGGAGTGAGCCGGGACTGCCGCCCCCAGGTGCGTCCTCTTCCGCCTGGGGGGAAGGAAGTTTCGACCCGAAAGGCCGTCCTCTTCCACGGAAGGTGGCTGGATCGGGCTTGCGCCCAGTGTCCAAGATTCCCCACTGCTGCCTCCCACTGGAGTCTGGGCCCTTTGCAGTCCCAGTGTGGCCGATCGTTCTCGCAAACCGGCGAAGGATCTTCGGCTTGGGACGCCCTTCCCGTACCCAACGACCTAATCCTACGCAGGCCCCTCCGTCGGCGGTCTTGGCCTCGGTCCTTCGACCGGAAAGATCGCTTCCCTTCCGACGGATCGGTGCCCACGCGCTACGCACCCGGACGCCAGTCCAGGGACGGGGATGCCCCTGGCCTTCGACTTGCATGTGTAAGGCCCCTTCCCAGCGTTCGTTCTGAGCCAGGATCAAACTCCTCGTGCTTGTGGGGGGGACCG